ATTATTGCCGAACCCAATGCCTACATTGCATTTGCGGGTAAAAGAGTAATTGAACAAACATTGAATAAGACAGTACCTGAGGGTTCACAAGTGGCTGAATATTTATTCCATAAGGGCTTATTCGATCCAATCGTACCACGTAATCCTTTAAAGAGCGTTCTGAGTGAGTTATTTCAGCTTCATGCTTTCTTTCCTTTGACTCAAACTTCAATCAAGTAGAAAAAAACAAAGCTTTAATTTAATAAATTATTAAATTAAATATATTTAAATATATTAAGATTATATTTAAGATTATATAGATTAAACTCTTCAATTTTCTATTAAAGTTTCAAGATTATAAAATTCTAATATACATATACTAATAAAGATTTAGAATAGATACAAAAAAATAGACTAATAAAAATAATGAATAAAATAATAAAAAAAGTAAAGTGAATTATCGTAGATTATCGTATATATTTCATGTAGAAACATATAGAAATGATGAATAAGCCCATTTATTTACACTTTTAATTTACATTTATATTTATTATATACTTAACTTAATATATGTTTAAGTATGCATCTATGTTATATACTTTGATATACTTATATAATCTATTTAATATATTATATATATATTAGTATCTCTATATAGATTACTATTTCTACGCCCTATTAGATTTATTCCTTATTAGTATATACATAATATACTCTTATATTCTATATTCTTTAGTATTGTATATACTCAATACTCACTTAAGTAGAATTCTATATATATAGTATAATTGAATATATCTTTATAACAGGATAAAATGTTAATATAACAACAAATATAACAATAAATAAGAGGTACAAATATTAAATTATTAAATCGAGGTACTCATTCTATGACAATTATCAGCAACTTACCCGCTATTTTTGTGCCTTTAGTAGGCTTAGTATTTCCGGCAATTGCAATGGTTTCTTTATCTCTTCATGTTCAAAAAAACAAGATTTTTTAGATATTATGGGATTTAATCTTATCTATTGTTTTTTCAAGACTTAGGCTTACTTGGATCATAGTACAATTCTCTATGTAGTAGAATATGGTATAATGTGTAGCTTCTTCCGAACAGAAGCTCGTATGCATAAACACGATCTATGGGAAAATGAATTATAGCTATTTGAAGATAAATCATTATCGGGATGAATTTCTGAAACGTAAAGTCAATATATCTAAATGTCTGTGGATATCTATAAGAAATCATAAAAAAAAAGATGTTATTAGTTTAGTTTATGATGTTATTAGTTTAGTTTATCTCTAAGCAATTGATGAATTACTCCTAAAGCTTCACATCATAATAGTGCTAGTCGATGAGGATTACTTCGGAAACAAAAAGATTAAAGTCAAATTTATTGGGGTTTATCTCCCAATTACAATAAAATGCAACTAGATCTAGTATAGTATGAGTTGGCGATCAGACCGTATATGGATAGAACTTATAGCGGGGTCTCGAAAACCGAGTAATGTCTGCTGGGCTTTTATCCTTTTTTTAGGTTCATTAGGGTTTTTATTGGTTGGAACTTCTAGTTATCTTGGTAGGAATCTTATACCGTTATTTCCCTCTCAGCAAATAATTTTTTTTCCACAAGGAATCGTTATGTCTTTCTATGGAATCGCGGGTCTTTTTATTAGTTCATATTTGTGGTCCACAATTTCGTGGAATGTGGGTAGTGGTTATGATCGATTCGATATAAAAGAAGGAATAGTATGTATTTTTCGTTGGGGATTTCCTGGAAAAAATCGTCGCATCTTTCTCCGATTCCTTATGAAAGACATTCAATCCATCCGAATAGAAGTTAAAGAGGGTATTTATGCTCGTCGTGTCCTTTATATGGAAATCAGAGGCCAGGGGTCCATTCCCTTGACTCGTACCGATGAGAATTTGACTCTACGAGAAATTGAACAGAAAGCTGCTGAATTGGCCTATTTCTTGTGTGTACCAATTGAAGTATTTTGAAAAAAGGCGAATGCTTTCTTATTCTTAGCAAAAGGGAAAAAAACTATAACTCAAGAATTCTCTTTCTCTTTTTTCTATAGCATAACTTAACTGAAGTTTCTGCCGAACTCTGATTAGAACAAAAAAAAGTAAACGTACACGGACCAATCCTAAAGCGAAATAGTTTTTATCCATAAATTCTTTTTTATGAGTATGTAAATCCACTTAAATCAATTCAGTAACGGAACAAGTAAGAAATCGGAATAAAGAATTTCTCTTTTTTTTTCAATATTGTGAATTTAGTAAATACAGATAGATTCTCTCTTGTAAATCATCTCTCCTTTTTTGTTAATCAACATTTTTTATCTTTTTTTGTGCTCTTTAATTACCAACCGATTGGACCGCTTATAATGATAACATTTCTATCTTGTTTTGACACTCATTTTTGATCATAGCATCGCAGTATTCTTCAGAAAATTCTATCAATTATTCCTGTACTGAGGGTGGCCAGCGATTTTTTTTTCGAAATTTTTGGATATTTTGATAAACTGGGAGTTCTTTCGTCTCGAAATTCGAATTCATTATTTGAAATGGCTTTTTCGTGCATTCATCCAAAGGGGACAATTGCTTCGAATCATATATTTTGAAAGAATATTCTATAGAATATTCTAGTTTATTTATTTCTTCATTCAATTTGAAGTGGAATCTTTCTTATTCTATTTCTGTATTTCTATATTGTTTTTCTGTATTCTTTCTAAATTCAAGGACCAACCCATTGTCATTGTACGGAATCACAAATAAAAAACGGAGAATAGGCTCATTCTAATGTAATAGAACTGATATTTGATATAAATCTTAGTATCGTATAGAGAGAGTCGACGAATGAGATGAGTTCATTTCAAAATTCACAGATGAGCAAATGGCAAAAAAGAACGCATTTATTTCCCTTTTATATCTTGCATCGATAGTATTTTTGCCTTGGTGGATCTCTCTCTCATTTACATTTAATAAAAGTCTGGAATCTTGGGTTAATAATTGGTGGAATACTAAGCCCTCCGAAATCTTTTTGAATGATATTCAAGAAAAGAATATTCTAAAAAAATTCATAGAATTAGAGGAACTCTCCCTCTTCGACGAAATTCTAAAGGAATACCCGGAAAGGCGTTTACAAAAGCTTCACATTGGGGTTTACAACGAAACGATCCAATTGCTCAAGATGCACAATGAGGGTCGTATCCATACGATTTTACATTTCTCAACAAATATAATTTCTTTCGTTATTCTAAGTGTTTATTCTATTCTAAGTAATGAAGAACTTATTTTTCTTAACTCTTGTCTTCAAGAATTTCTATATAATTTAAGCGACACAATAAAAGCTTTTTCTATTCTTTTATTAACTGATTTATGTATAGGATTCCATTCGCCCCATGGTTGGGAACTAATGATTGCCTCTATCTACAAAGATTTTGGATTTGCTCAAAATGATCAAATTATATCCGGCGTTGTTTCTACTTTTCCAGTCATTTTAGATACAATTTTTAAATATTGGATTTTTCGTTATTTAAATCGTGTATCTCCGTCACTTGTAGTGATTTATCATTCAATGAATGATTGAAAAATGATCGACCGATCCAATTATAATGTTTCTTACTTTGTAACATAAGTAAAACAGTCAAAATTGTACTTATTTTTTCTACCCACCCGGGGGATTCCTTCAATATTCGAGTAAAATTATTTCATTAAATAACAGAATCATAGATAGGAAACTATACTAGTGACTTATCTAATTTTATTGTAGAAATTTTCGGGATCAATGATTGGACTATGCAAATGAGAAATACCTTTTCTTGGATAAAGGAAGAGATTATTCGATTCATTTCCGTATCGCTCATAATATATATAATAACTCGGGTGCCCATTTCAAATGCGTATCCTATTTTTGCACAGCAGAGTTATGAAAATCCACGAGAAGCGACTGGCCGTATTGTATGTGCCAATTGCCATTTAGCTAACAAGCCCGTGGATATCGAGGTTCCACAAGCCGTACTTCCTGATACTGTATTTGAAGCAGTTGTTCGAATTCCTTATGATCTGCAACTGAAACAAGTTCTTGCTAATGGTAAAAAAGGAGCCTTAAATGTGGGAGCTGTTCTAATTTTACCTGAGGGGTTTGAATTAGCCCCTCCCGATCGTATCTCGCCCGAGATTAAAGAAAAGATAAGAAATCTGTCTTTTCAGAGCTATCGCCCCACGAAAAAAAATATTCTTGTGATAGGTCCTGTTCCTGGTCAAAAATATAGTGAAATCACCTTTCCTATTCTTTCCCCAGACCCCGCTACTAAGAAAGACGTTCACTTCTTAAAATATCCCATATACGTAGGCGGGAACAGGGGAAGGGGTCAGATTTATCCCGACGGGAGCAAGAGTAACAATAATGTTTATAATGCTACAGCGGCGGGTATCGTAAGCAAAATCATACGAAAAGAAAAAGGGGGATACGAAATAACCATAGTGGATACATCGGATGGACGTCAAGTGGTTGATATTATCCCTCCAGGACCAGAACTTCTTGTTTCAGAGGGCGAATCCATCAAATTGGATCAATCGTTAACGAGTAATCCTAACGTGGGTGGATTTGGTCAGGGGGATGCGGAAATAGTACTTCAAGATCCATTACGTGTACAAGGCCTTTTGCTCTTCTTGGCATCTATTATTTTGGCACAAATCTTTTTGGTTCTTAAAAAGAAACAGTTTGAGAAGGTTCAATTGTCTGAAATGAATTTCTAGTTTATCAATATCAAGTTCTAAAAAAAACCAAATTTTTGTTGGAAATTGTGTTATCTAATTCTGTATGATCAAAAAAAACTTATGAAAAGCCTTTTGCTTCTTTATATTCTTTTTCTATCAGATTTTGGGAATTACTTGTACCGCATTATTAGTCATAGTATGTATGCTGTGAAGAAGACTATTTGACTTTACTTACCTCTTCTTTATTCCTTTGTTTTTTCAATAAAAAAAATGGAAATAAAATGGAAGCGG